ATATGATATCCTCGATGTCTCTCGATTTGTAATTCAATACAAAAATCAATCGGTTCTGTTAGTATAGCTATATGTTGTGTATTATCAACGATTTCGACAGAAGGGGGTAAGACGAGGTCTTGAGCAGTTACATATCCCGGACCCTTGATACAAATCGACCCGTTTTGAATTCCATACAAATTTCCTCTCAATACAATTTCTTTCAAATTCATTAAAAGTTCATGTACCGTTTCTTGAATACCCACTATGGTAGAATATTCGTGTGGTATTTTTTCAGATTTTGCACGTGTGATAGATGTTCCTTCTATTTCTCCAAGCAAAGCTCTTCGCATTGCAATCCCTATTGTGTCGGCTTGACCTTTCATAAGTGGAGACAGAATAAAGCGTCCATAAAAAAGACGCTTACTGTCTGTTCTCGATTCAACACACTTCCACTGTAGTGTTCGAGTAGATACTTTGACTTTCTCTCGAACCATAGTAATAGGACTTGATCAAATCATTGAATTATTTATTTCTCTTGAAATCTCTTCAATGTTTATTTTTAGACGCGTCTTTTTTTAGGTGGCCTGCAGCCATTATGTGGCATAGGAGTTACATCTCGTACGAAACTTAACAGTATACCACTTCTACGAATAGCTCTTAATGCTGCATCTCGTCCGAGGCCAGGACCCTTTATCATGACTTCTGCTCGTTGCATCCCTTGATCCACTACTGCACGAATAGCGGTTCCTGCTGCAGTTTGGGCAGCAAACGGCGTCCCTCTTCGTGTACCTTTGAATCCACAAGTGCCGGCGGAGGACCAAGAAATAACCCGACCACGTACATCCGTCACAGTCACAATGGTATTGTTGAAACTTGCTTGAACATGAATAACTCCTTTTGGTATTCTACGTGTATTCTTACGTGAGCCAATACGTACATTCCTACGAGAACTGGTTTTTGTTATAGTTTTGGCCATATTTTATTATCTCATAAATATAAATATAAGTCAAAGATATATGGATATCTACATTTCATGTCAAAATAGATCCTTTTTTTTATACATCGGGTCTTTAGAAACCTCTTTTTTTTTTTATTTATTTTATTTATTTATTTTATTTATTTATTTTAATTATTTTAAATTTCATTTATATTTATTAACTTTTCGAAAGATTATCCCTGCCTTTGTTTATGTCTAGGGTTGGAACAAATTACCATAATTCGTCCTCGTCTACGGATCAGTCGACATTTTTCACAAATTTTACGAACAGAGGCTCTTATTTTCATCGTTGTCGTTCCTAAACTGAATTCCGAATATACTTATTGGAAGAAACTAAATTTCTTTCAATTTTAACCCTAGCGATCTCTATAAAAGGAATGTTGAAGTTGAAAAAACTACCTAATAATTCTAATCTTTGTTGCGGAGTCTATAAATTATACGTCCTCTAGTGGAATCATAACGACTTACTTCAATTTTGACTCTATCCCCCGGTAGTATACGTATAAAACTGCGCCGGATCCTTCCGGAAATATAACCTAGAATGAAATCTTCATTATCTAAACGAACCCGAAACATACCATTTGGAAGTGATTCAGTAATTAAACCTTCATGAATCCATTTTTGTTCTTTCATTCCATGCAAAACCTCCTTAACTTAAAGTATCAACTAATTAATGTAGGAGGAGTGAGATTAAAAACCCGTCCTTTCTCTTTTTCTTTTTTGTTTTGTGAAAAACAAAAAAGAAGTTTCGAAAAAAATTCGGATATCAGAAAGATTACCATATATAACACAAAATTTCTCCTCCGATTCCTTCTAGTCGAGCCTCTCGGTCTGTCATTATACCTCGAGAAGTAGACAGTATTACAATCCCCATTCCGCCTAAAATTCTAGGAATTTTTTGATAGTTAGAATAGATTCGTAGACCCGGTCGACTTATTCGTTTTAAATTTAAACTAGTTCTATCGAGCCCTTTTCTATGTCGTAGGGTTAAAACCAAAAAATATTTGTCGCTTTCGCGATGTTTCCTGGCGTTTTCAATAAAACCTTCTCGTAAAAGTATTTTAATAATGTTTTTGGTGATATTAGTAAACGGTATTCGAATCGTTCCTTTTCTATTCATAGCAGCATTTCGTAGAGAGTTTATTATGTCAGCAAGAGTATCCCTACCCATGATAAACTAAAATTATTGTTGCCTCTCATTTTTTATATTGACATGCTCTTTGGTCTTTTTTTTTTTAATATATGCGTCAGACACACAAAATTTACTAATTAATTTCATCTATTTCATAATCGGGTTCCTTCAAATTGTATACTATAACTATATCGCAGACTCTTCTTCTATCTTACTTCTATCTTATAATACCTCGGGTGCTAGTGAAACTATTTTAGTGAAATTTAACTGTCTCAATTCCCGGGTTATCGCACCAAAAATTCGAGTTCCTTTCGGATTTCCTTCTTGATCAATGACAACTGCAGCATTGTCATCATATCGTATTATCATGCCATTGTCTCGTTTGAATTCTTTACAAGTACGCACAATTACAGCTCTGATCACTTCTGATTTTTCTAGGGATGTATTTGGTAATGCTTCCTTGATCACAGCAACAATAACGTCACCAATTTCAGCATATCGTCGATTACTAGTTCCTATGATTCGAATACACATCAATTCTCGTGCCCCGCTGTTATCCGCCACATTCAAATGAGTCTGAGGTTGAATCATTTTTTTTTTTTAATCTATTCTTGGAATACAGCCAAAAAGCGAAGTAAAAAAAAGAGATATTGTTTGTCAAAAAAAAAAAAAAGAAATAAATAAATAAATTTGCAATTTTTATTTTATCCCCAAAAGCCCTTTTCTTGGGTTTGGGTGGGTTCTACATTCTACATTTCTATACCATTTCTATACCGAAATAATGAATTTTCTATACCGAAATAATGAATTGAGTTCGTATAGGCATTTTTGAAGCCGCTATTGACATAGCTTTTTGAGCTATATTTTCTCCTACTCCGTCCATTTCATAAAGTATTCTACCTGGTTTCACGACAACTACCCAATATTCAGGAGATCCTTTCCCCGAACCCATACGTGTTTCTGTAGGTCTTACCGTAACCGGTTTGTCTGGAAATAAACGTACCCAGATTTTTCCACCGCGGCGGACATTTCGTGTCATTGCCCGCCGACCCGCTTCTATTTGTCTAGATGTAATCCACGCGGGTTCAAGTGCCTGAAGAGCATATCTACCGAAAGAAATATGATTACCTCGATAAGATATTCCTTTCATTCTTCCTCTATGTTGTTTACGGAATCTGGTTCTTTTGGGGTTATAGTTGATGATTTTTTCTCACTTTCACCTCTATTCCAGAACCGGACATGAGAGTTTCTTCTCATCCGGCTCCTTACGAATAAAATAAAAGGATTAAAAAAAAGATATATTGATGAATAATATACCGAATCATGGGATCCTTTGAGATTTCATTCATCTAATCTCTTAGAAAATTTTCTATCTTATTTTGTTTTGCTATATAACTAAATAAGTTTCCTATATTATTTTCCTATATTATTTAGAAGGTAATAGATATTTATATAGAATATAGTTATATAATAGAGATAGGGACATTTTCTTATAATCAATCTTTATTTTGGCTTTTTCGATTTTCATTATCATATCAGATTTAGATCGATCAGAATTTGCATAATTTGAAAAGAAAGATACAATAAAATCGAAAAACTTTCGCAGGCGAATATTTACTCATTCTTTAGTTGTTTTAGTTGTCGGACTAGTCATGAACTTTCCTTTCAGAATACACTGGATTGTTCTCCATCTGGTTTGCTTCGCCATCCCACCCAATGAATTCTACGCCTTCACAGGTTTCGTCGTTCCCATCGCTTCTCAATTAATGGTTAGGTTTTAATTCTACAATGGAGTCTCTAATTAAATTTGTTCTTGAGTCAATTTTCTCAGTCTTTATTGGCTCGGGACTCTTGATTTTTTTTATTTTTTTTCTTCTATGAATGGATTCGTTTAATTATGGATCAATCATTATTGATGCTTTTTTACACTGCCTTTTTTTTATTTTAGGATTTTATTAGATGACGCATAGACCTTACATGTTATATATTGGAATCATATATCATTTCATTGAGATTTATTTTCTCTCTTTATCTCATCTTTCCATTTATCTAGATACTTTTGTTTGTTTTACAATTTCTAATCAGTAATCAGATTTCTTTTTTTTTTTTTTTTAGATTTTAGAAAAGAAATATTTCAGTTGCTCCAATGATATCACCAATCTATTATATCTTGACTGGTTCTTTTGATCGAGATAATGTGAAGCGATGAGTTAGTTATTCGTTCTATACTTCTTAGTTTTACTTATTGATTCAATTATTATTATTTTAATATGGGCCGATACCCTCTTTTTTTATTTGAACCCTAAAAATAAAAAACCAACGAGTCACACACTAAGCATGGCAATTATATCAAGATGAAATAAGATTAAATTCTCAATCGCATTTTTATTCAACCCTATAGAATAGAATTTCAAATTGCTAGAATTGCTCATTTTTTTTTTATTCAAGAGAAAACGACTTAAAAAGTTTGTTATTTTCTGTTCGGGGTTACAACATAAAAATCAAAACAAGTCAAGTAAAGGTTTATTATCCCTCGTCCCCAAATATCCAAATTTTTATTCCCAATACCCCATAAAGCGTTTGAGCAGTATAGGAACAATAATCTATTTTAGCTCGAATTGTTTGTAGAGGAACCCTACCTTCTCGGATCCATTCAACACGTGCAATTTCTTTTCCGTTGATACGCCCTGCAATTTGTACTTGAATTCCTTTTGTATTCGCCTGTTCAGCTAATTCAATAGCTTTTTTCATTGCTTTACGACATGAAACTCGGCTTTTTAATTGTCCGGCTAGAAATTCTGCAAGAATGGTAGGATGTCCATAAGGATTTGCAATCCTTGTAATAGCAATGTTTAGCTTTCGGTTCATACAATTTAATTCTTTTTGTAA